CCGGTGAGGACCGACCAACATTTCATTAATTCATTCTTCCTTTTATTTAGCTTTTCTGAATTCCTTATTCAGCAATTACGAATTACGACAGAAATGAAATGTGAAATTTTTGAGTAGTCTACTTCCCTTCGAATGAGGAATCCCCTTCTTAAAAAGAATACCTTGAAACCCATAAGGGATTTACTTGTCTATGTATCGTTCTATTCGATCTTTTAGGTCCCTACTTAACCTCGACGGTTATGTCATGATGCCCTTTAAAGTAAAGCCTATATGCGATGGATAGACTTCCGTAACCATGCCATATTTGTTTACTTGAACATATTTCTTTCTAAAAGAAATGGAATGATTAATTCCACGAAAGACGTCTTTTTAACGAGGTACAACTAGCAATTCCTATTTATCTGTTAAGGAATCGACCATAGATCAATTCCCCTTTTTTAGAGTATTGAATACACTCATAATTCTGAGTTTCATGTTGCTCCTACAAAGAGACATGTCAGAGCCGGGGCATCCCAATCAGAGTGAGCGGGATGACAGTTTCTCATTCCGAATCTGTAAAATCAAAATTTCGATCAAATCACACATCGCAGTATACGAGGCCTTCTAATTCTTTAAGCGGTTTATCTAAAAGATTCGCGATATAACTAGGAAGACGTTTCAAATACCACACATGAGTTACTGGACATGCCAGTTTAATGTATCCCATTTGATATCTTCGTACCCGAGAATCAACAAACTCGACTCCACATTGTTCGCAAAATTTCGGTTCTTCTTTTTTATCTCCGATTACTCGATAATTTCCACAAGCACAAATTCCACTTTTTATCGGCCCAAAAATTCTTTCACAAAACAATCCATCCCTTTCCGGTTTATTGGTTTTGTAATGAAAAGTATAGGGTTTTGTCACCTCTCCAACCATCTCTCCATTAGGTAGGATTTTATTGGCCCAAGCGCTTATTTGTTGAGGAGAAACTGATCCAATTCGAAGTTGTTGATGTTTATACCGGTCGATCATAGAAGAAAAATTCTGATTCATTCCGATCAAGCTTCCTTCCTATTAATCTGGAAGTTCTTCTCAGATACAAGGAAATGGTTCAGTTCTAAAGCCAAAGATCGTAGTTCTCGAACGAGCAATCGAAAAGATTCTGGAGCATCCTCGGGGTTAGGTATTGTTCCTCCAATGATCGTAGTACCAAGTACTTCCTGGCGAGCTCTAATATGATCAGATTTATAAGTAAGCATCTCTTGTAAAATATGAGCAACACCAAACCCCTCTAGAGCCCAAACTTCCATTTCTCCTACCCGCTGTCCCCCTTGTTTGGCTCTTCCTCTAAGAGGTTGTTGTGTAACAAGTGCGTAATGTCCGCTGGAACGCCCGTGGATTTTATCATCAACTTGATGAATTAATTTCAGGATATAGGACTTTCCTATTATAACAGGCTGTTCGAAAGGATCCCCCGTTCTCCCATCAAATATTCTGCTTTTCCCCGGATATTCGGGTTCAAATACCCATGGATTCGCTGTTTGCTTACCGGCTTCATATAATTCAGAAAACACCAGTTTTCTGGAGGCCTCTTGCTCATATCTCTCATCAAAGGGTGCTATTCGATAATGCCTGTCTAACAGATCCCCCGCGAGCCCGAGCGAGCACTCAAATATCTGACCTACATTCATTCGTGAAGGTACTCCTAATGGGTTGAAAACCATATCGACGGGTGTTCCATCTTGCAAATAAGGCATATCTTGTCTAGGCAAAATTTTGGAAATGATACCTTTATTCCCGTGCCTTCCTGCTACTTTATCACCTACTTTGATTTCACGCTTCTGTAAAATATATACACGAATCGTTTCTGGATTATAGCTGGAACCCCCTTTTTTATGGACCCATCTCACATCAATAACTCGACCTCTGCCACCTATAGGTAATTTTAGACAAGTTTCTTTTGCAGTGGATACTTGAATACCAAGTATGGCTCGTAATAATCTATCTTCCGGAGCATATGATGATTCTTTCGCCATCTGCGGAGTTAATTTACCTACTAAAATATCACCCGTTTCTACCCAAGAGCCCAGCATCACAATTCCATTTCTGTCTAAATTGCGGAGTAAATGAGCCTCTAAGTGTGGTATTTCGTTAGTGATTCTTTCGGGGCCTTGGCTTGTCACATGAGTCTGAATTTCATATTTCCGTATATGAAAAGAAGTATAAATATCTCCATATACCAGACGTTCGCTAATGAGTACTGCATCCTCAAAATTGTAGCCCTCCCAGGGCATATAAGCTACTAATACATTTTTTCCTAAAGCGAGTTCGCCACCAACTGTAGCAGCACCGTCCGCTAAAATTTGTCCCTTTTTAATGCACTTACCCCGCGTAACCCGGGTTTTTTGATGCATACAAGTATTTTTATTGGAACGTTGATACATAATCAATGGTATACTTAGAGTGTTTCCATTACCTGATAAAAAGATCTTGTCAGTATCGGTATAAATGATCTTTCCCTCGTGTTCGGCTATAGCGGAAACCCCCGAATCTAGAGCCGCTTGACGTTCCAACCCAGTTCCAACAATGCACTTCTCGGATCGAGAAAGCGGAACTGCTTGACGTTGCATATTAGAACTCATTAAAGCCCGATTCGCATCATTGTGCTCGATAAAAGGAATGAGGGAAGCTCCAATAGAAAAATATTGGAAGGGAAAAATGCTTCGAAGCTGAATCTGTTCCCATGCAATAGTCAGGAATTCTTGACGGTATCGAGCCGGAACAACCTGTTCTTCCTGAATACCATGATTTAATCCCAAAGAATTTCCTGCCGTTACCATATAGTATTCATCTATACTTGGTGATAAATAAACCACCGGGACCCCTTTTGGTCTCTCAGAAATTTCATAAAATGGCCTTTCTAAAGACCCCCAATCACCAATCCTCGCATGAATTGCTAAGGATCCAATGAGTCCAACATTGATTCCTTCGGATGTATCAATTGGGCAAATACGCCCATAGTGACTAGGATGAATATCTCGTATCCGAAAACTAGCAGTTCGCCCTGTCAACCCCCCAGGACCCAAATAACTCAATTTTCGCCCATGAACTATTTGTGTCAATGGATTTGTTCGATCCAAAACTTGAGATAGGGGGTGTAGGCCGAAAAATGATTCATAGGTGGTTGTTAATGGAGTTGAAGTTACCAAATTATGAGGAGTCGGTATCAATTTTTGCCTAATAGCTCCACCCATAGTTCCTCGAACCGCATTTTCTAAACGAACCATAGCCAATCCGAATTGATCTTGTAACAGATCCGCTACAGAACGAATACGTTTATTTTTCAAGTGATTCATATCGTCAAGTGTACCCATTCCAAATTTCATTCCGATCAAGTGATCCGCAGCTGCCAATACATCCCGCGGTAACAAAAATGTAATGTTCTGAGGTATATCAAGATTAAGTCTCTGGTTCATATTTCGCCGACCAACCCTTCCTAATTCACATCTTTGTTGAAAAAATTTCTTTTGTAATTCCTTACATAAGGACTCAGAAAAGACTGGGTCCCCGCCTACACAAGCAAATTGTTGATAAAATTCCAAAATAGCATTTTCCTTTGACCCAATTTTTTTTTTCTCCTTATCAGTCGGAAAAGACAAGAAAATTTCAGGGTAACAAACATTATCTAGAATTTCTTTTAAATTCGAACCCATAGCTGATGATGGAACTAGAATAGATATTTTTTGTTTCCTACTCACGCGCGCCCATATCCTTGCTTTTCTATCAATCTCTAATTCTGATCTTCCTCCCCAATCTGATATTATGGTACCGGTATAGACCGAAATTCCGTTATGGTCCAATTCTGAACGATAATAAATACCGGGACTTTGCAATATTTGATTGATTACTATTCTGTATATTCCATTTACTATAGAGGTTCCCAGGGAATTCATTAGAGGAATGTTTCCAATAAATATGGTTTGTTCTTGCATATCCCTACCGGTTTTCCAAATTAATCCCGCGGGTACATACAATTCTGAACAATATGTGAGTGATCCATGCACAGCTCCTCTTTCTTTTATTAAAGGTTCTACCAATTGATATGTTTCCACAAATAATTGAAATTCAATTTCTTGATCTGTATCTTCAATTTTTGGAAACTTATAAAGTTCTTCCATCAAGCCCTGATCAATGAACCGACAAAATCCCTCAAATTGTATCTGACTAAACCCGGGTACTGTAGACATTCCCTCATTTGCATCTCGAAGCATCTTTAGTTTCCCATTTATCGAAAAAATCCCATTCATTGGCTCATTCTTCGTCGAACGATATGGATCGATCTAGCAATGATGTGGATTTCTCGAGCAATGATGGAATGTATATTCTGTTTACTGAATCACATGAAATTTTAAACAACTCCATATCAGATATGTAATGTCTGAAATGCGTATGAACGGAGAAATAAAGAGAATTTTCTACTCAAATTTGTAACAGATACAAATGAAAATTACTTGAGAAAATAAAACATTCCCGGAAACAGAATTCTGCCACTTAACTTAGACTTATGTTATGTATGGAATCTTGTATAGAATATATAAAGTGATCCAATTTCTACCTATTATTATGATATTAAGCTCCTGTTGGATACCAAATAAACGGACTCAGGATTTTTTGATCTATTCTCTCTGAATGCGATAAAGACAGAAATGATTCGCAGAAAGGAGATATGGTGTGACCTACGTGACCTATTTGTATTTGTTCGTCGAATTCGTGGATATAGAATTCCAGTGCACAAGAGGGGTTAAGAACACTCAGATATAGCTGGATAGCTATCCGTATATCGCCTATTCAAGTTCTGCTTGAATAACATGAACCATGCTATATCCTAATTATATTTGATATTCAATATATTCAATGAAAAACGGAAAAATGGAAGCAGGGTAATTCCCTTAATTCTCTTATAGTATAGATATATCATAATCATATATATAATATATAAAATACCTGCTTAGGTGGATCTACGTAACAATTTCTATTCTGGGGTTTACATATACACATAATTGTTATTATAATTGTAATTGAAAAGGATTTTTTTTTTCAAAAAAATTGACACCGATTAATTGTGTATCAATTTCATTTTATTATGACACTAACTAAGGAAAGGCAATTTGAGATCCAAAAACCTTTCTTGAATTCACAGTCAATAGTTAATGGTTCAAATTTGCCCTTAATTTTCATTTATGTGACTGAAAAGCCACTTTTTATCTTTCAATAGAAAACTGGGGGGACTTCTTCTTCTTTTTATTTTAGGTTTATTAGAAAAAAGATAAGGAAAGTGGGATTCAGCAAATCCAAAAAGGGTGGGGAATTTTCCTCTATTTTTTTTTTCGTTTTGGCGGCATGGCCGAGCGGTAAGGCGGGGGACTGCAAATCCTTTTTCCCCAGTTCAAATCCGGGTGTCGCCTGATCAATAAAAACTCGAAATACCTTTGAATTTTGAATAAAGAATAAAATCGTCAAATTCTTGCCCAACAAAAAGCAGAGGAAAATAAATGACTATAATTGCCGTGCTCGATTTTAAGAATCTGGGGATAAAAGACTGTCAATCCTTGCGACTAGGATTAAAAGGCGGATTATGGTATATTAAGTCTAGAAAGGCTAGGATATACGGACTTCCACTACTGGTGTAGTGTCTACTTACTGAGTTAGATAGTCAAATGGGGAATCAAACAAATTAGTGGTGTAAGGGGTAGAAGATACTTTGACGTTGTATACAGACTCACGGGAGTCTCTAAATGCTCAGACATTCACTCAATATTGGACCAGCTGGATAATTGTCTTTTCATAGAATAAAATAAAAGTGAAAAAAAAACTTCTTTATTTTCAGTAACCCCCCGGCAAGAATAAAATGTAAAAGGGGGTTTCCTATTGTTTCGCAGAGACAATCGGGAGACAATTAGAATTAGATAACAGAGAAGATAGAAATCTGTGATAGATTGTAAAATATCTTGATTGTATATTTTGGGTCTTTTGCTTATGGAGGGCAATAAAAAAACAATAGGTTTACTATATCCTACATGTTCCATTACTAACATTCCTTTTACAATTACAAGAAAGTAACTGCGCGCTTTGCTTGGGCTTAATGCTTCCTAATTTTACGATAATATAGGAACTTGTTCTGGGTGGATTTATTGGATTAGTTTATCAATAGCCTTCCTCGGTCAGAAATCCTTTTTGACTCTGCGCCACTGATTCGATTATTATTAGTGATTAATACTGGAAGAAATTCTTCATATTCATAGAGATAGGGGACATAATTCACATGGATATAGTAAGTCTTGCTTGGGCTGCTTTAATGGTAGTCTTTACATTTTCCCTTTCACTCGTAGTATGGGGAAGAAGTGGACTCTAGAGTCGTTACTAATTTAATTGAGTTGAGTAATAAAGCTGTATCAATACAATAGTTGCATAGATCGTTCTGCAAAGCGTTTTTTTATTTAAATTAAATATTTTTAAATATAAAGAATATCTCCCATTTCCAAATTCTAAATGGAATGGAATATATGAAGAAGAACCTTTCAATCAAACAAATATTTCATTTCAATTATTCCTATGTTCATATTTTGAAAGTAAAAGGGATACACACGATATGAAATTTTTTCCAACCAAATGCTTTCTAAATGTCTAAATGTTATATTTTGATGACCTGGCTATTACCAGAATTACATATGCATATTACAAAGAGTCAGCCCCCTTTTTATTTGTTTCCCTCCTTAGTGCCCAAACAAAAAGGAAGTTGATCTGTTATTACTTAGCTACCTACTTTCTACCGGGGCAACATAGAATAGATAAGATATAAGGGTTGTTCGACAACGTACTAGGCATAATAGGATCTTGCGCCGGGCGATTCCCACATCGCGCACTTACCCTTAACCTTTGTTTTAAATTCCTAGAACTCTTAATTTACACTTTACCGACTCACTTCATATCGCGGTTCACGCGTTAAAAATAGGCGGAATCCACTACTATATTTTACAAATCTGTCTGAACAATTTCCCATAGAATTACTTGACTCATCTGTTAATGGCTCAATCAATTATTCTTTGTTGGGTTGATAAGATATAAAGGGGGAGTACTCGGTTTCGTTTCGTTATTTATTATATATCTATACGCCCAGAATATCCGTCCATACCATATCTTTCTTCCATTGATTTGATTGTTTCGACAGCTCCCGGTATTCCTATTGAAAATAATAAGAAACCTAGTAATTAGAAGCATAAGACATATAAAACATAAGAGTCAAAACGCACATTCGATTATCTCGGATTGCTCAGAATCACGACAAATCAAATGGATGTTTCAAAGACCTAGACTTGAGAGGCCTTGCTATTTCGGAATTGGGGTGAGGGGCTTTTTACTTTATTTTTTTATATGTACATTACGCATATGTGATTTATATGTACTTGGATGAATATACATATTATAGACAGATCTATGATTAAAATGAAATTAAGCCTATATATCTTTATACAATACAGCCCAACATTTTAACTGTATCTTTATACAAAAATAGATAGTGTGGTAGAAAGGTTCATATTTTTCTTTCTACCATACTATCGGATCTCATATACTGTTGAGTCTAGTCCGCCCATCTAATTTAAGACGTGGGATTTGAATCTCATTTCATTTATTCCATCAATTGATAAGAACTAAGAATAAGAAGTCGAACTTGATTTAATCCTTTTGACTGACCGTTTTGACGTAAATAATAAGTAAAAAAGCAGTAGGAATTAGAATGAACAATGCAGTAGCAATAAATGCAAGAATATTTACTTCCATAATTTTATCGTTTTTTTTTATTTCACAATAACTCGGGATCTAATCCCATAGAGATTCTAATTCTTTCGCCCGTAATTCCGATGGGATGCAATTCACCCCGATGATATTAAATCGGATTAATATTATTATGAATAACAATATCTGAGCTATCAAATAGATTTTTCATCGATAATTTGAATAGTATAACACAGGAAGATCTTTTATACATACGCAATAAAAAATGGAATTCCTGATCCAATCAAGAATCCTATTAGATTTTTCATTCTTTTCCGGTCTTTGTTTCTTTTATATAACCCCCCCCATCTTCTTTAAATAGAATAATATAATGACGTACCATCTGACCTATCTGACACTTCCTTTGATCACACACTCACTCAATATAGCAGAAGTGAAATGGAAAAAAGAAGGAATTAAGCTCGAAACTAGGTTTTTTTTGATCTAATTTCCTTAGAAGACAAAGAGGTAAAGATGGGTGCCGATATTGCCGATATAAAAGATCTAATATTTCGACAATTTTACTATTTTATTTTGGAATTTATTCTTTACTTCAATAGGACCTTTCAATCAAACAGGAAAAAAGATTATTCATTCCCTCACTAAGCTAAGAAATTTCGATCCTTGTTTGATCTTTCTTTTATTAATATCCTCTTCCTTGGATTTGTACTGGGACACATATCGAATATCCAAAATTCAGTGTGAAAATTGAATGAGATAGATTGTTTCCAATTAGGAATTGAGGTTAGACAAACTTGGAGCTGGGAGTTACTTAAAAGCATTCTGCCGGTGTTAAGGTTACGTTAAATTAGTATCGTACAATACAATAAATGACTCCCAATTGGTGTACGGGCTCCCGGAAAACATATGGGTATTTTATTCTATTCCAGGGATCCGGAGCAAGCAGACAAGTACGGTATCTCTTGTAATTCTTACTTGTGGTGCTACCAACAGTTGTAGCAATCTACATATGTCTATTGTCTATTCTATCCCCCATCAATCGGTACAAATTGAATTAATTGAAGTGTATTTGTTCGATAAGAAATGCAAAACGACAAAGGAAAGAAAAAAGAAATAAGGATGGATCCAGCAATGCGAATTAGATCCTGCTCCGTGCCCCTCTTCACAGAAAATAGAGAGATGAATTGATGGATTCATCAGATTCTAGGTCGGGACTGACGGGGCTCGAACCCGTAGCTTCCGCCTTGACAGGGCGGTGCTCTGACCGATTGAACTACAATCCCAGAGAAATAAGGTGTGTGGCCTACATATTTTTAATGATTTCAGTCAAACAAGTTCAGTTCTAGCTAGACTCGTCTTATTGTAACAGAGAAACAAGTGATATATTAACGAATATGAACTTTAGCGAGAACGATACAGATTGCTAGTAATCCTATTGTAAACTCGCGTCAAATCAATGGATAATAGCTATTTTTTTCTTTACTTATATTTTATTTTTATTTTCAGATGTTTCTGGAGGAGAAATTTGAAAATGAAATTGGATATCATCTCATGATGGATCGGCGAATTTTTGGGCCGAGCTGGATTTGAACCAGCGTAGACATATTGCCAACGAATTTACAGTCCGTCCCCATTAACCACTCGGGCATCGACCCGGGAAGAATCAATTCTAGACTTATTGATAATCCATGAGCAACTTCCTTTCGTAGTACCCTACCCCCAGGGGAAGTCGAATCCCCGTTGCCTCCTTGAAAGAGAGATGTCCTGAACCGCTAGACGATGGGGGCCCCGATCGCCACCATACTATGCTCATAGTATGAACAGTTTTTTGGAATTGTCAATATAATGTAATGGTGTGACTAAATCCGAGAAAGCTTTCCCCCCTTCGCGATTCCTATAATTTTTTTATTCTTCACTCATATAGTTCATGAATCGTTCTCATTAATTATTTTATATATTTAATGAAGTAATGCTCTAATCTAATGAAGTATATATAGGATTAGGATCCCTAGGGGAGTGATTTGATTTGTTCGGCAAAAAAGATTAAACACCATTCTCCAACTTTCACTCATTGATTCACGCATTGTTAAGATGAGATATGTCTATCTCTATCTCAGACTAAGACAGGAAAAAAAGAAACGGTCAAAATTATATATATATAAAAGTTTAGGTCCGGTACAAGTGAATTTTCTTCATCACACGATTCGATGAAATAAAAAATAT